AATGGAATGCCTGAAAAAAGGGTTATTTTGATAGAATAAATTATATAGATAGACTATTTCCATTACAGAAAAAAAATCTGCTTTTGTAGGAAAATCCCAACCTATGAAGCTAGAATAGCTAGAAAAAAATCTACTTTTGTAGGAATAACCCTAACCTATGAAAGTGAAGTAGCTAGAAAAAATCTGCTTTTGTAGGAAAATCCCAACCTATGAAAGTGAAGTAGCTAGAAGAAATCTGCTTTTGTAGGAAAATCCCAACCTATGAAAGTAGAAGTAGCTAGAAGAAATCTGCTTTTGTAGGAAAATCCCAACCTATGAAAGTGAAGTAGCTAGAAAAAATCTGCTTTTGTAGGAAAATCCCAACCTATGAAAGTGAAGTAGCTAGAAGAAATCTGCTTTTGTAGGAAAATCCCAACCTATGAAACTATATCTAATAGAGGCAAACTATTTCTTAAAGTATCAAAAACTTTAGTACATCATATACTAAGACATAAAAAGATAAGCTAAAAAAGCTATTGGGCTCATACCCCACTTATAAAGGTTACTCCTTTTCTTTTTAATTATAAATCTCTATAAAATCTTATTTTTCAATACTACTATTATTGGTACTTTAATAGCTATTTCTGCTTGCTCATTTTTTATTGCTTGAATCGGTTTAGAGATTAATCTTCTTTCTATTATCCCCCTATTCAAAAATATAAAAAATAAATACCCATCAGAAGCTTCAATTAAATACTTTATTACTCAAGCAATAGGATCCTCCCTATTTATATTTGCTATTGTAGTATGTTTTACAAAAAATATACCCCCCTCTAAAAATCCCAATATTATTGAATTAATTTTAGTTAGAACTGCTCTCCTTTTAAAAATAGGAGCAGCCCCATTCCACTTCTGACTACCAGAAGTTTCTAGAGGATTAAATTGACCAAGAAATTTTATCTTACTAACCTGACAAAAAATTGCTCCTATTATCCTTATCTCCTATCAAATTAATATTTATTCAATATTTTTTTCTATTATTATTATTACTTCTTCAATAATTAGAGGTTTACAAGGCTTAAACCAAATTTGTTTACGAAAAATTATAGCTTATTCTTCTATTAATCATGTAAGTTGAATAATTTCTTCCCTCTTAACTTCAACCACTATTTTCCACTATTATTTTATTACTTACTGCTTAATTAATATAAATATCTTACTTATCTTTAATAAATTTAATATCTTCTTTTTAAGACAACTTAGAACTATCTTAACTTTTAAAAAAAAAATAAAATTCTTATTTATACTTAACTTTTTATCTTTAGGGGGTTTACCTCCATTTTTAGGATTTCTCCCTAAATGATTAACTATCAATAATATAATTAATAATAAACACTATGCTATAACAACAATTCTAATTATTCTTACTCTTATTACTCTATATTTTTATATACGTATTACTTTTTCTTCCTTCACAATTTCTTCCGAAGAAAATATTTTAATTTTATTTAATAAAATTACTTATTTTCACTTTTTCTCTAATATCTTATCATTATTAGGAATAATTTCCTGTTCTTTTTTAGACTCTTTTATATAAGAATTTAAGTTAAAAAAACTATTAACCTTCAAAGTTAAATTTAGATCATATCTAATTCTTATAATTTTAACTAAGCTATAAAATAAATTTACCCTTAAATTTGCAATTTAAAATCCTTTTTAGACTATATAACTATGGTAAAAGAAATAATTTTCATAAATAAATTTACAATCTATCGCCTATTATCAGCCATTTTACCGAATAAATGATTCTATTCTACTAATCATAAAAATATTGGAACTTTATATTTTATTTTAGGGACATGATCTGGTATAGCAGGAACTTCTTTAAGTATTTTAATTCGAACTGAATTAGGAAATCCTGGCTCTTTAATTGGTGATGATCAAATCTATAACGTTATTGTCACTGCTCATGCATTTATTATAATTTTTTTTATAGTTATACCAATAATAATTGGTGGATTTGGAAATTGATTAATCCCCCTTATATTAGGAGCACCTGATATAGCTTTTCCCCGCTTAAATAATATAAGATTTTGACTTCTTCCCCCCTCTTTATCTCTATTACTTATAAGTAGAATTGTAGATAAAGGGGCAGGAACAGGATGAACTGTTTACCCCCCTCTATCAGCTAATATCGCCCATGAAGGATCCTCAGTCGATTTAGCTATCTTTAGATTACATATAGCTGGAATCTCCTCTATTTTAGGAGCAGTAAATTTTATTTCTACAATTATCAATATACGACCCTCTGGAATAAGATTTGATCGCCTACCTCTATTTATTTGAGCAGTAAAAATTACAGCAATTCTTCTACTACTTTCTCTCCCAGTTCTTGCAGGAGCAATTACTATACTTCTTACAGATCGAAATATCAATACATCTTTCTTCGACCCTGCTGGTGGAGGAGATCCAATTCTATATCAACATTTATTTTGATTTTTTGGTCACCCAGAAGTTTATATTTTAATTCTCCCAGGCTTTGGTATAATTTCCCATATTATTAATCAAGAAAGTAGAAAAAAAGAATCATTCGGTGTTCTAGGTATGATCTATGCTATATTAGCTATTGGACTATTAGGATTTATTGTATGAGCTCATCATATATTTACTGTAGGAATAGATGTAGATACTCGAGCTTACTTTACATCAGCAACAATAATTATTGCTGTTCCTACTGGAATCAAAATTTTCAGATGATTAGCAACCTACCATGGAGCCATTATTTCTTTTAATCCAAGATCCCTCTGATCATTAGGGTTTATCTTTCTCTTTACTATAGGAGGATTAACTGGTGTAGTTTTAGCAAATTCCTCTATCGATATTATTCTACACGATACATATTATGTAGTAGCTCACTTTCATTATGTTCTCTCTATAGGGGCAGTATTTGCTATTTTAGCAGGAATAATCCAATGATTTCCTCTATTCACTGGTTTAACCCTCAATAATAAATTCCTTAAAACCCAATTTTTCATTATATTCATTGGAGTAAATTTAACTTTTTTTCCTCAACACTTCCTAGGATTAAGAGGAATACCACGACGATACTCTGATTACCCAGATGCATACACTATATGAAATGCTATTTCTTCTATTGGCAGACTTATCTCTCTTATAGGAGTAATTTACTTTATTTTTATTTTATGAGAGGCTTTTACAACTAAACGTCTAAATTTAGCCTCCTCTAGAATAACAAGATTTATAGAATGATTTCAATTTTTCCCACCTGCTGAACATAGTTATGTAGAATTACCTGCCGTCTCTAATTTCTAATATGGCAGAAAAGTGCATTGGACTTAAACCCCAAATATAAAATAATATTTTTTTTAGAAATTTCTACCTGAAAAAATATCCTTCTTCAAGACAGAGCTTCCCCTATTATAGAACAATTATTATTTTTCCATGATCATACCTTAACAATCTTAATTATTATTACAATTTTAGTTGGACAAATACTTATAAGTATATTTTTTAATAAATTTATTCACCGTTATTTATTAGAAGGTCAATTAATTGAGATAATCTGAACAATTCTTCCAGCTATTACCTTAATATTAATTGCTTTACCCTCTCTTCGACTCTTATATATTATAGATGAAACTAATAACCCCCTAATTTCTATTAAGGCTATTGGCCATCAATGATATTGATCATATGAATACTCAGACTATAAAAATATTGAATTCGACTCTTATATAATTCCAACTAATGAATTAAATCCAATAAATTTCCGTCTTCTAGATGTTGATAATCGTATAGTAATTCCTTTTAAAACTCAAATTCGCCTAATTGTAACATCTGCGGACGTTATCCATTCATGAACTATTCCTTCCTTAGGAATCAAAATTGATGGAACTCCTGGTCGACTGAATCAAACTAACTTTAGAGTAAATCGAACTGGTCTTCTATTTGGTCAATGTTCAGAAATTTGTGGAGCTAATCACAGATTTATACCTATTGTTATTGAGAGTATTTCCCCTGAATATTTCCTAAACTGAATCTCATCTAATAATAATTAATTCATTAGATAGCTGAAAGCCAGCATTGGTCTCTTAAACCATTTTATAGTAATCTAGCACCTACTTCTAATGAAAAATTTAGTTAAATATATAACGTTAGCTTGTCAAGCTAAAATTATTAAAATAATAATTTTTAATACCACAAATAGCACCTATTAACTGACTTACTCTTTATTTTTTGTTTCTCTTAATCTTTTTAACCTTCATTATTATAAATTATTATATATTTCTTTATGCCCCTAAAAAAATTAGAATAAATAAAATTCAAATTATTTTATCTTGAAAATGATAGCAAATCTATTTTCAACTTTTGATCCATCTACAAATTTTAATACTTCTTTAAATTGATTAAGAATTTTCCTAGGCTTAATTATTATTCCCCCTATATTCTGATTATTTCCATCCCGATTAAATTTTATATGGATTAAAATTTTTTCATTACTTCATAATGAATTTAAAAATCTAATTAAAATAAAAAATTATAAAGGAAGAACTCTTTTATTTATCTCTCTCTTTAGATTAATTATATTTAATAATTCTTTAGGATTATTTCCATATATCTTCACCTGTACAAGTCATATTAACTTAACATTTACTCTTAGATTGCCCCTTTGATTAACTTTTATAATATTCGGCTGAATAAAAAATACTACTCATATATTTGCCCATCTTGTTCCTCAAGGAGCTCCTAGAATTCTTTTACCTTTTCTTGTTCTTATTGAAACAACAAGAAATATTATTCGACCTGGAACACTAGCAATTCGACTTACAGCTAATATAATTGCAGGACATCTTCTTATTACTTTATTAAGAAACTCAGGTTCTTTCTTAAATTTATATATTCTAAATATTTTAATTATTGTACAAATTTTACTTTTTACTCTTGAATCAGCCGTAGCTATAATTCAATCATATGTATTCTCTATTTTAGCTACTTTATATTCTAGTGAAATTAATTAATGAAACAACTTAAAAATCACCCCTATCATCTAGTAGACCCAAGACCATGACCTTTACTAGGATCATTAAGAATTTTAACCATACTTACAGGTATAATCAAATGATTCCACTTAAATTCCCCTAATTTACTCTTATATAGAATTTTAATTAATTTTCTAGTAATATATCAATGATGACGAGATGTAACTCGAGAAGGCACCTTTCAAGGTCTCCATACATTTAAAGTAACCATCGGATTACGCTGAGGAATAATCCTTTTTATTACTTCAGAAGTATTTTTTTTTTTAGCTTTTTTTTGAAGTTTTCTTCACTCAAGACTATCCCCAAGAATTGAATTAGGTATAAACTGACCTCCTAAGGGCATCCAACCATTTAATCCTCTAGAGATTCCTCTTCTTAATACATTAATTCTTTTAACTTCAGGCTTTACAGTAACTTGAACTCATCACAGAATTATAGAAAATAATTATCAACAGTCTCTTCAAAGACTATCTTTAACAGTATTATTAGGATTTTATTTTACCCTACTTCAAGCTTACGAATATATTGAAGCCCCTTTTTCTATTACAGATAGAATTTATGGATCAACATTTTTCATAACAACAGGACTTCATGGATTACATGTAATTATTGGATCTACATTTTTATTTATTTGTTTAATACGACTTTACTTTAATCATTTTTCCTCAATTCATCATTTTGGATTTGAAGCAGCAGCTTGATACTGACATTTTGTAGATGTAGTCTGACTATTTCTTTACATATTAATTTACTGATGAGGCAGATAATTTATTTATATAATATAAAAATTATATTTGACTTCCAATCAAAAAATCTAACTATTAGTATAAATAATTAAACTATTAATAATACTTAGAGAACTAATTAGATTAATCCTTTTTATTATAGTAATAATTTTAAATTTAATTAGAAAAAAAACTTTTATAGACCGTGAAAAAAGCAGACCATTTGAATGTGGATTCGACCCTAAAACTTCGGCTCGCATACCTTTTTCTCTTCAATTTTTTATAATTGCAGTTATTTTTATTATTTTCGATGTAGAACTCACAATTCTCCTTCCTATAATTATAGCATTAGAAACTTCTGAATTCCTAATCTATTCTTATATAATATTCTTTTTTATTATAATCCTTCTTATTGGTCTCTACCATGAATGAAAGCAAGGAGTTTTAACTTGAGTTAAATAAATAAGAAGCAAAATTTTGCATTTAGTTTCGACCTAAAAATTTGATTTTATTATCCTTATTTAGGATAATAGTTAATAATAACGTTTAAGTTGCATTTAAAAAATATTGAAAAATCAATTTATCTTTTAATTGAAACCAAAAAGAGGTATATCACTGTTAATGATAAAATTGAAAAATTCTCCAATTAAAGAGACATGAGACCCATAGGATAGTTTCTAACTTTTCCTTTAAGCGGCGCGCCTCCGTTTATGTTTCTATTTGAATAGTTTAAAAAAAACATTACATTTTCATTGTAAAATTAGGGACTACTTTTTCAAATACTTAAAAATTTTTCAATCACCCTAACATCTTCAATGTTACACTCTCTAATTAAGCTATTTAAGTAAAATAAAGTAATATAAATTACAAAAGAAACTACTCTTACAGAAATAAATAATAAATAAACCTTAAAATAATTTCGAGAAAAAAGTTGAAATAATTTTGAATATTTTTTCAACCGTAAATATAAATTTTGACCCCCATAATATTCCATCCAACCTTGATCTTGAACCTTTGAAAGAGTTCTACTTAAGATTAAAGGATAAAAAGTTACACCAGAAGTTGAAAGAGTAGGCATATTCCACATTGATGATGCAAAATTTCTAATATTTTTGTATTTAAAAGAATAAAGTTCATAATTTAATTTAATTTTAGATACTTCATATCCGACTCAAATTCCTAATATAATAAAACCTAAAGCTAACAATTTTATCCTTAAAGGAAGGCAAATAAAATAAGGCTCAGGAAATAAAACTCATATTAATAATCTTCCTATAAAAATTACTAAAAAAATTAAACCTATTATTCCTTTTATTATACTATCTATCCCCTCTGAAATAGAATGCATTCTTAAATAATTAAAATTTCCTGTCAAAGAATAATAAGTTAAACGAAATCTGTAACATGCAGTTAAACCTACAGAAAAATAAAAAATAAAATAAACAAATAGATTGACGTAGCCCATTGATATTACTTCAACAACTAAATCTTTAGAGTAAAATCCTGATAAAAACGGAAGCCCACAAAGAGCTAAATTACATACATTAAATAATATACAAGTAATAGGTATAACCCTAAATAAACCTCCTATAAAACGAATATCTTGACAATTCCCTAACCTATGAATGATAGCCCCAGCACATATGAATAATAAAGCCTTAAAAAAAGCATGAAGTAATAAGTGAAAAAAAGCTAAATCTCTTCTTCCTAAAGCTAAAATAGAAACTATCAATCCTAATTGCCTTAAAGTAGATAAAGCAATAATTTTCTTTAAATCAAATTCAAAATTTGCACCTAAACCAGCTATAAATATGGTAAATAAAGAAATAAATAATAATAAATTTATTATTCAATAAGAAAAAGCCTCCCTAAATCGAATAAGTAAATAAACTCCCGCAGTTACTAAAGTTGAGGAATGAACTAAAGAAGAAACTGGGGTAGGAGCGGCTATAGCCGCAGGAAGTCAAGATGAAAACGGAATCTGCGCTCTCTTTGTAAGAGAGGCTAAAATTACAAATAATAAAACAATTATTATACAAAAATCATCTATAAATAAATCTAAATAAAAAATAAAATTTCATCTTCCATAATTTATTATTCAAGCAATTGCTACTAATAAAGCAGCATCTCCAATTCGATTAGAAAGGGCTGTTAATATGCCAGCATTGAAAGATTTTACATTTTGATAATAAATTACTAAAGCATAAGAGACCAAGCCTAAGCCGTCTCAGCCTAATAAAATAGAAATCAAATTGGGGCTAATAATTAATAATATCATGGATAATACAAATAAAACTACTAATAAAATAAAACGTTTAACTATTTTATCACTTTTTATATACTCTTCTCTGTAAAAAATTACTATAGCTGCAATAAATAAAACAAAACTTATAAATACCAAAGATATTCAATCTAAAAAAATTGTTATAATAACTGCGACAGAATTAAAACTTACAATATTTAATTCTAAAAATAAATTAAAATCTAAAATTAAAAAATAAATTCCAGTTAAAAAAATATTAAAAGATAAATAAATAAACAAACAAAAATATACCTTACATGTAGATAATTGAATTATCTAAAATAAAAAATTCATATCATTAATCCCACAAATTAATATTTTTTATTAAACTATTTAGATACAATCATATAGATAAAAATTCAGACTTTAAAATTAATAAATTTAAAGGAAATCAGTGTAAAAATAATAATATATATTCTCGGTATCTAACCTGAGAAAAAGCGTATAATCCAAATCTAGGTAGACCGTGCTGAGTATAGGAATATAAAAACAAAGAATAAATAGCTCTAAAAAAACATAAAAAAAATAAGGGAAAAGATAAAAATTTATTATACATAATTAAAGAATTTATTAATAAAATCTCTCCCAATAAATTTAAAGAGGGGGGTGCAGCTATATTAGCCGAACATAAAAGAAATCATCACAAACTAATTCTAGGAGTAATTCTAATCAATCCCTTATTCAAATAAATCCTTCGACTTAAAATACGCTCATAAGAAACATTAGCTAAACAGAATAATCCAGAAGAACATAAGCCATGAGCTAATATTATCACTAATGCCCCCCATATTCCTCATAATGATAAAGCTATAATTCCTGCTAAAACTAACCCTATATGAACAACTGAAGAATAAGCAACTAAAGATTTAATATCTCTTTGACGTATACAAATAAAAGAAACAATTAACCCTCCAATTAAAGAAATAACAATAATAACTCCATTTATTTTTAATCCAATTTCTAAAAATAACTTTATTATCCGTAATAAACCATAGCCCCCTAATTTTAATATAATTCCTGCTAAAACTATAGATCCAGAAACAGGAGCTTCTACATGAGCCTTTGGTAATCAAAGATGAATAAAAAATATAGGAATTTTAACAAAAAAAACTATATTTACACAAAAATACAAAATTAAATTATTAAAAGAATAATAAAAAAAATAAAATTCTAATCTATAAAATTTATTATACAAATAAAATAAAGAAACTATTATAGGTAAAGACACTAATAAAGTATAAAATAATAAATAAACCCCAGCAGAAATACGTTCTGGTTGATACCCCCAACCTATGATTAAAATTAATGTAGGAATTAAACTAATCTCAAAAAATAAATAAAAAATAAATAAATTTAAAGCTCCAAAAACTAAATAAAGTCTAATTATTAATATCAAAACTACAAATAAAAATAAATTATAAAAATTTGAATTTTTAAATAATTTCTCTCTCGCTAAAATTATTAGAGCACAAATTCAAAATCTCAATAAAATTAAAGTAAAAGATAATAAATCAATACCTAACCTATAGGAAATATACATAAACTCATAATTAAAACTAATTTTTAATAAAAATAAAAATCTTAATATAAATAATAAATACATTATTATTCAATAAGAAAAAAAACATAAAGGTACTATAAATATTATTCTAATTAAAAATCTTATCATAAAGAATTAAAAGTTATAATTGAATCATTACCATGAACTCGAACTATTAATACTAATAAAGACAAACCTAAAGCCCCCTCACAAACTCTTATAGTTAAAAAAATTAAAGAAAAAAGAAACTCATAATTTATTCTTCTTAATAAATAAAAAAGACCTACATAAATACCTACAATTGAAGATTCTAAACTTAATAATATCACTAATAAATGCTTACATTTTATTGTAAAAATTAAAATTCTTGAAAAATAAATAGAAAAAAATACAATTTCATAAATTGACATTGTTTTAATAATTTAATAAAAATATTGGTCTTGTAAATCAAAAATAAGAAAAATCTTTTAAAACTTCAGGAAAAGGAAAAAATCCTATCTTTAATCTCCAAAATTAATATTTTTAATAAACTACTTCCTGATATATTAATTTATTTAATAACTTTGAGAAGAATCTTAGCCTTAACCTTTATCTCATTAAATCATCCTTTATCCTTAGGATTCACTCTTCTTCTTCAAACTACTATTTCTTGTATAATCCTGGGTAATTTAAACTTGAATTTTTGATTTAGTTATATTCTTTTTCTTATTATAATTGGAGGAATATTAGTTTTATTTATTTATATAACAAGAATTGCTTCAGATGAAAAATTCAATTTTTCAAAAATACTTAGTTTTATATTTTTATTATTTATTATTTTTTGTATAATTATATTACCAAAAGATAATTTTTTTTCTTATTTAGAACTATTTAATAGAAACTTAGTAAAATTTAATTCTATAGAAATCAACTTATCAATAAATAAATTTACTAATCATCCCTATTGAATAATATTTTTTACCTTAATTTGTTACCTTTTAATCACTCTTATTGCCACAGTCAAAATTGCTCACTCAAAAACAGGGACACTACGACCACAATCTTCATAATGATAAAACATATAAAAAATAACCCTTTAATTAAAATCATTCTATCTTCATTAATTAATCTCCCTTCCCCATCAAATATTTCAACAATATGAAATTTCGGAAGTCTCTTAGGTCTTTGTCTAATAACTCAAATCTTAACTGGAATTTTCTTAGCTATACATTATTGCCCTAATGTAGAATTAGCCTTTAATAGAGTAGCCCATATCTGCCGAAATGTAAACTACGGATGATTAATCCGAATACTTCATGCTAATGGTGCATCATTTTTTTTTATTTGTCTCTACATCCATATTGGTCGAGGAATTTATTATAGATCTTACTATCTTATAGAAACATGAATAACTGGCGTAACAATTTTTTTTTTAACTATAGCAACAGCTTTCTTAGGATATGTTCTACCCTGAGGACAAATATCATTTTGAGGGGCTACAGTTATTACTAATTTAGTCTCAGCAATTCCTTACCTAGGAAATTCTATTGTCCAATGAATTTGAGGGGGATTTGCAGTAGATAATGCCACTTTAACTCGATTTTTTACATTTCACTTTATCCTGCCATTTATTATTACTGCTCTAGTTATAATCCATTTATTATTCCTCCACCAAACAGGTTCTAATAACCCAATAGGTTTAATAAGAAATATCGATAAAGTACCTTTTAGTCCTTACTTTATTTATAAAGACATAGTAGGATTTTTTATTATAATAAGAATATTACTTATTCTTTCATTACAAAATCCCTATTTATTAAGGGATCCTGACAACTTTATCCCTGCAAATCCCCTAATTACTCCCATTCATATCCAGCCAGAATGATATTTTTTATTCGCTTATGCCATTTTACGATCGATCCCTAATAAATTAGGAGGAGTAATCGCATTAGTAATATCAATTGCTATCTTATATATCATACCTTTTACTAACAAAAAAAAATATCTAAGAACTCAATTTTATCCTTTAAATAAACTTTTATTTTGATCATTAGTAGCTACTGTAATTTTATTAACTTGAATTGGAGCCCGACCAGTCGAAGATCCATATATTTTAACCGGACAATGATTAACAATAACTTATTTTAGATTTTTTATTTTAAATCCTATAATAGCTAAATTTTGAGATAAACTAATATTTAAAATTTAAAGTTAATGAACTTGTAAAAGTATATACTTTGAAAGTATAAAAAAGGGTTTAAATCTCTATTAGCTTCGTACTAAAATTAATTAACTACCTATAAAGACTAAGTAATAATAACCTCACCCTTAAATAAAATAATAATAAATTTAATGAAGAAGGTAAATACCCCTTTCAAGCTAGATACATTAATTTATCATATCGATACCGAGGCAAAGTACCACGAACTCAAATTCAAAAAAAAGCTAAAAAAGCTAACTTAAAAAAAAAAATAAAAGACTGCAAATTTCCACCTATAAATATTATACTACATAATATACTTATAAATAAGATATTTCCATACTCTGCTAAAAAAATTATAGCAAAACCCCCTCTTCTATACTCAACATTAAATCCTGAGACTAATTCAGATTCCCCCTCAGCAAAATCAAATGGTGTTCGATTAGTTTCAGCCAAACTAGAAACAACTCATATAATCGAAGAAGGTAATAAAAAAAATAAAAATCAAATATTCTCTTGATACTCTCTTAAATCTAAAACATTAAAGCTTAAAATCATAAATAAAAATGATAATAAAATTAAAATTAAACTAACCTCATAAGAAATAGTTTGAGCGGCTGAACGTAAGCCTCCTAATATAGCATAATTAGAATTAGAAGATCACCCAGCTAATATAATAGCATAAACTCTTAACCTAGAAACACAAAGAATAAAAAGTAAAGATAAATCAAAATTTATATTTATTGATAAAAATGGCACTCTTATTCACAATAGCAAAGTTAAAAATAAATTTGTAATAGGAGATATATAATACAAATTAAAATTAGATATAAAAGGATAAATTTGCTCTTTAGAAAATAATTTAATCGCATCACTAAAAGGCTGTAATAACCCTAAAAATCCTACTTTATTAGGTCCTTTACGAACTTGAATATAGCCTAAAACTTTCCGTTCTAATAAAGTTAAAAAAGCAATTCCTACTAGAACAAAAATAATTAAAACTAATCTAGAAATTATTACAAGAAAAATATCTTCAAATAACAAATACTATTTGTAATAAACTTACATAAAAAGATTCTAAATCTAACGCACTTTTCTGCCAAAATAACAATATTATTCTTATAACAAATTTTTAACTCAATATTTGGTCCTTTCGTACTAAAATATATCATCTTCATAGAGATAGAAACCAACCTGGCTCACACCGGTTTAAACTCAGATCATGTAAAATTTTAAAGGTCGAACAGACCTAAATTTTTAGCTTCTACACCAAAATTTTATTTTAATCCAACATCGAGGTCGCAATCTTTTCTATCGATTAGGGCTCTTTAAAAAAATTACGCTGTTATCCCTAAGGTAATTTTATCTTTTAATCTTTAAAAAGGATCAACTATACATAAATAAATGATTAAATTTCAAAAAAAGTTTATTAAATTTTTCAATCACCCCAACTAAATTTATTTTTATAAGAAAATTAATAAATACTAAAAATTTTCAAAAAATAATAAATTAAACTCTATAGGGTCTTCTCGTCTTCCATAACTATTTAAGCTTTTTAACTTAAAAATAAAATTCAATTAAATTTAAATAGAGACAGTAATTTTCTCATCCAACCTTTCATTCCAGCTTTCAATTAAAAAACTAATGATTATGCTACCTTTGCACGGTCAAAATACCGCGGCCATTCAAATCTTCATTGGGCAGGCCAGACCTTAAATTATTATCAAAAGGCCATGTTTTTAATAAACAGGTGGAAAATCTATTTGCCGAATTCCTTTATTTAACCTAAAAATTCAATAAATGCTAACATATTTTTTTACTAATTTCATCATTATTACAAAACTTTTACTATTAAAATTTTTATTTAAATAAAAAACCTTAAACTGATATAAATCATACTTAAAAAAGAAAAAAGTTACAACACACTTATAAAGAAAAAAACTTTCAATTCTACTTAATAATCATTAATCTTACAACTTAAAATAATCTCTATTAAAGCTCATCCCCTAATACATAAAATACTAATAATAAAAAACTAAAAATTAAGTTCTATATTAATTAATAAAAAAATTCAATTTTTTTCTCTAAAAACTAGATATATTAATAATCGTATAATATTTTACTTCTATATATATATTAATAATATTTATTCAACAATATATATATATATATATATAACTCTTATTAATTCGAGAAATTTAATTATTTAAAATTCACTTAATAAACCCTGATACACAAGGTACAAAAATTAAATTTTTCTTTAAAATATTTTCTTTACTTCTATCACTATACTAATTTCCTATAATTAAAATAATTTTTTCTAAAAAAATAATAAAACCTAAATTTTCTTATTTTAAAATTTTTTATATAAAAAAAATTAATAATAATTTATATATCAAATTATATTGAATCTACAATAAACTTTTTAATGTAACTAAAATGCTTTATTAAGCTTTAATTTGTCTTTCTAGGCACACCTTCCAGTAAGCCTACTTTGTTACGACTTATTTCATTTTATAATGAAAGCGACGGGCGATATGTACATATTTTAGAGCTAAAATCATTTTATTAACTTTAATAAAATTACCTTCAAATCCACTTTTATAAAAATATTCATTTTATTAATCCATAAATAAATAAATTTATTGTAATTCACCTCTTCTTATTTATGAGCTACATCTTGACCTGATTTCCTTTGCAAAACAAATCATGAATATTCTATTTCTATAAAAATACTCTAACTACGGCGATATGTAAACAGACAAAACAAGTAAAGTAGATCGTGGGCTATCAATTATAGGGCAAATTCCTCTGAACAGACTAAAATACCGCCAATTTCTTTAATTTTCAAGACCATAACTACTACTAATCAGGTATAAATTATTACATTAAAAATAATAGGGTATCTAATCCTAGTTTTAATTTTAAATTTTCCTAGCTTCATAATCAAATTCAAAATTTACTTAATCTTAAAATTTCACCTAATAAAATTAAATTTTAATTCTTTTTTCCTATTAACTAATAACCAAATATTTATTAATGCATTATCTGTATAACCGCAACTGCTGGCACAAATTTTGTTAATACTAAATATCTTAACTAATTCTTAAATTATTAAATAAATTAAAACTTTCTACTGCGAATTAATATAAAATAAACTTATTTAAAATTCACCTTAAATCACACAAAAATTTACATATAAAACTCAATCATTTATAATAAAACAAAGCTAAAAAAACTTTTTTTTATTATTTTATTAATTATAACATTAGAAAACAATTCCTCCCACAAAATTTCTCTTCATACAATGGATTCCCCTCTCTAAAATTATCTTTTAAAGAAAATCCACCAGAGTTTAATAAGAACAAGACTAAAACGGTCTCTATTAAAATTATTTATTCACCTATAAATAATTTTACCAGTAAATTTAAAATTAACTAATTATCCCCTCTCTCTAATTAATTTCAAATCTAAAACAAATTTTTCAATTAAAATTTGCTTTCAATCAAGCTATTAAATCTACCCTAATAAATTTAAACTCGACAAATTCTGGAAATTTTTTCAAAATTTCATCTTTTTTATCGGCCATTTCGCAATGATCAAAATTTTTATCGGCTTCAACCAAAAAATTGAATTTTTCCCAGAAAATTCAATTTTTAATCTTTTCTTACTTTCAATAAAATCAAAACTATAATAACATAAGAAAATTTTTTTAGAAAAAAGCTCAAATTTTCAAAATTTGAGCGATTAGTAAGAATAATTATTATATTATATTTAATTTAATAGTAAATTAAATAATTTTTAAATATAAAAATATTTTCTATTATATAAGAGTAAATTTTATGGTATATAAAGGTAGTTTTTTTTTTTTTTTCGAAATTATGTATTATAATATAAAATATATATTTATTTTTATATATATATATAAATTNTATTATATATTAATAATAATTAACTATATATAAATAGATAATTACAATTATTATAAATACAATAATAAGTTTAATTTAATCTTTTATACATTTTTCTATAAATCAATTAATATTTTCTTTTCTCTAACTCTAACAGCTGACTGGATGATCATATAATTTAAGCTTGATCTATTAAACTTAATATAAATGTATATTCATATATAAGTATTATTTTTTATTAATTAATAAATATTAATGGTATATTAATACATTAAATTGTTATATAAGAATAGGAAATTCAAAAAAAAAATCCGAGAAAAAAAACTATCTAGAGAGGCATTTCTATTAAGTTAACTCGATTTTTTAGGCAAAAAAAGGGCTAAAATTTCGATCAAAAAAATGCACGATTTGTGCATTTTTTGCACATTTTTTGAACTTTTTTTTGCTTTTTTTTTTTCTCTTTCACTAGGAATTATCCGTACTAAAAATTCTAATGTTATACTAACTTGATTTTTATTTTAAATAAAA